ACACGACTATAAGATATTCTATTTTTCCATAGAAATGTGTTCGCTCAAGAAAGACTCCAGAAGATATTGATCGTAAATAAGAAGACTGTTTACGAAGAAACAGGAATAGATATTCGCATTCATATACATAAGAATTATGTAGGAACCAAAAGAATCTTTTCTTTCTTTTTGAAAATACGTAAATGGATTTCTTTGAAGTAAAGAGACTATTCAAATTATGATATTCGTGGAAAAACAATCGCAATAAATGCAAAGAAGGAACATCTTTGATCCAACATTGAAGGATTTGAACCAAGATTTCCAGATGGATGGGATGGGGTATTAGTAGATCTGACACATAATTTAAATGCGATAATTTATCCTCTAAAAAGGGAAATATTGAATGAATAGATCGTAAATTCTGAGATTTTGGTATTCTTTTTTCTTCAAGGGAAGATACTAATTGCGACGAGAATGGAATTTCCAGAATGACTCCAAAACCTTCTGATACCATTTGAGAAGAAAAATGAGAAGAAAAAGAATTCTTTTGCCCCCAAAATACATTTTGGTTAGAATAATTCACCGAAGAAATCAAAGATTTCTGTTGATACATTCGAATAATTAAACGTTTCACAAGTACTAAACTAGATTTATTGTCATAACCGAGAAATTCCACAGGTTCGTAAAAAATCAAACTATTTAAGCTATGATAATGAGCAAGTGAGTAAATATACTCCTGAAGGAGTAGCGGATATAGGAAGTTTTGTTGCCGAAATCTATCTTTTTTCAATCTAAATATCCTTGTAATTTGTAATTCTGCTATTGAAATACATTTCTAATGTAACCAAAAAAGAGAGGCACTTCTTGTGTTATGAAATGATACATAGTGCAATATGGTCATAACGGCGTATGCGTATGCTGTATGTAGTATATTGTTTCTCTTTTCTCTTATACTAAAAGAGTATTTAGAAGAAAAGAGTCTAACTTATAACTATAATAACTATAAGAAAATAAAAGAAACTAGAATAATAAAACTAGAATAATAAATTCTTCTATTATTCTAAGAAAGAATTCTAATAATATATTCTAATAATATTATTAATATTTATATTAATATTTAATATAATTAATATGAATATTTAATATATTTAATATAATTAATATATATATATATATATTATGCACTGTCTATACTTATATATATATACTTTTATACTATACTTTGATGTATAATGATGTATAAATGATGTATAAAAAACATAATGAGAATTTAAGAAGTAAAAGATTATATAAAAGTCAGAACAAATAAAGAATATATACCCCGGAGACAGAGAGCCCAATCTACAGATCTTTTTCCTTTCCCTTTCTATCCAATTTGGTTTTCTTTTCCTTGTTAATATAACTAGAATAACAATAAAAGAAAAAGAAAGAAAATAGAAAATAAAAATAAGAACAAAGGGGTAAAAATCTTTTATTTTCGCAACCCAATCACTCTTTTGACTTTGGAAAAGATTCTTTTTTTATCACTATACTATTTCTTCTACATATCCGTCTCCAATCCACAATAAAGAATAATTAGGATTCATAAAAAAAAGAATCAATGGTCCACTCACAATTTACAAGAGAACCTTTTCCCACATCAGGCACTAATCTATTTTTAACGTATAATTAGTAATTCGATCGGGTAATCATTCAAATTAAGAAAGGAAGCTCGTTTCTTTTTTGTCTTACTCGAATTGGAGCCATAAGGCTCTATCCATTTATTCACTAGACCCGAAATACTTTACTGAAATTAAAAATTGTTATAAAAAGAAAAATTCTCGTTCTATTTCTATTATGAGTACTAGAAATCTTCTTTTTCTATGATTATATTATTCTTTTTTATATTCTGTTTACGACATGCTTTTTTTTCCATTCATTACCTTTCAGGATCAGTCGCGGTCTTATAAACTTTACCAATAGTCTAGACGAATTCCTTCATCCAAATGTGTAAAAGATCATAGTCGCAATTAAAAGCCGAGTACTCTACCGTTGAGTTAGCAACCCGGATCAATATGAGGTGTAGATATGATCGAAATAAGAAAAATCCAGCAAACTCATCCATTTTACTAATTTTACTAAAGTTAAGGAAAGATCCAATAGGGGAATGGGGATAAAAAGATCTATTTATATACGATCAAATTATATTTGTTTGAGACGCCATTGTCAATATGAATTCAATATGAATGGACTTTTTAGAAAACAAATTTCAAGAAATTATATAGAAATTTGTGTTGGATTAGCACAACATAAAGAATAAATAATAACTTTGAGCGGAAAAAAATAAGGAATTAAGGAAAAGGTAAAGATAGAAAAAATAGCGGCTTTCTTTAATCAAAAAAAGAAAGGTACAATACAAATACAAGAAGAACCCCCCTTGTTGGGGGGTTCGACAAAAAGGAGCAAGAAAAAAATACGAATAAGAAAAATAAGAATAAAATAAGTATGAATAGAAAAAAAAAAAGAATAAACTTTGAATAAAGAATTACACAAAGTTAGTTACCCTATCCTTTTTTTATTCACGATTCTTGTTTTTACTTTCTTTTTTATCAAAAGAAACTCGAAATTCTTTAAAGAATTCTGCCTTCCTTAAAATATCATAAACAGTTCCTGTGGGTTGAGCACCTTTTTCAAGGAAATATAAAATAGCAGGAACATTTGAATAAGTTTGATTCTTTATCGGATCATAAAAACCCACTTTTCGAAGATCTCTTCCCTCTCTTCGGGATCGAACATCAATTGCAACGATTCGATAGATGGCTCATTGGGATAGATGTAAATAAAAAATGCCCCCCTAGAAACGTATAGGAGGTTTTCTCCTCATACGGCTCAAGAAAAAATGATTCTAATTTCTATAATTTCTATTTCTATCTATATAATCTATATAGATAGATAGGAATAAAAATGGATCCATAAAGAATTAGACTGTAATTTGAGCCTTTTTTCCTTCTTTACAGAAAAAGAAAAGAAAATTCATTCGTACTCCTAACTCAAGTTGGGTAGTTTTGAAAGAGTTTGAAAGGAAATCCTTAGAATTTCTTGAGCTGTCTCTAACCTCTTTTTTTGTCTCCTTTCGGATCTATTTTTTTTTTAATCATTCTGATCCAATTGTTGAGACTAGTGAAAATAGTGTTTCCTTGTTCCGGAATTTGTTGTCTTTGCTTTGCGCTTTGTGAAATCATTAGGTTTAGACATTACTTCGGTGATCCTTACTCCTTTTCAAAAAGGCAGCAACATACCTTTTGTTTTTTCTATGGAAAAGGGAAAAATAATACGAACGATTGATTCCTTTGTGATACACTCTTGATCGAAACAGTTTGAAGATTTCAACAAATTTGATTTTTTTTTCATTTTTGAACCTCTCCGTTTATCTATATTTCTATATTGATGATCTATTTACAAAGTTGGTCTAACTTATTGATTGTCACTAACCCTAGATTATTCCCCCGATAAATGAATCAATAATTTTTGCTCGAGCTCCATCATATGCTATACCTTTCTATACCATTAGTATCTTTATTTAGCAACCCAAGACAAATTCAATTAGGTTCCTAGCAGAACAAACTATGTCGAGACAAGAGCATCTTCATTCGTATAGAAAATGGTGGATGTCAGAATCCACATCCAATCATGTCCTTCAAGTCGCACGTTGCTTTCTACCACATCGTTTCAAACGAAGTTTTACCATAACATCCCTATAATTTTGATTTGATTTTAAATTGGAACCGTATGCAATTGATTCAATATGGAATAATGAATAGTCATTGGTTGAACCGATACATAATAATCTACACTTAAAAATAAGTGTTTATCCGGAGATTTAACTTCAAATTACCCCATATTTTCTCATATGAATAATATCACATGAAAAAAACAAATAAGTTTTAAGCAAACTTATTTACATCTTCAACAGATCTTTCGAGATTGTCCATCATAAAAGATCCTTCTTTTTCTTTTCAAAAAAGAAAAGAAATTAGAAACCTCAAAAAAAGCCTTTGACTTTCATTTCATTCAAATGAAAAAGAAATCCCCATGAATGGATAAAAGTTTTTAGCCACTTTAACTAAATTTAACTAAATACTATAATACTATACTAACTAATAACTATACTAAACTAAATATTTCATTTCAATATTCATAAATATTCAATTATTCAATTATAGAAAATTATTCAATTATAGAATAATAAGATAATCTTATTATTAATAATATACAATATATATTCTTATATTCTTATATTCTTATGTAAGAATTATGTATTTATGTATTAAATTTATGTATTAATATATTTATATTCTAATATGAATATTAATTATGAAGTATGAATATTTTCTCATTTTTTATTTATGAAATATGATTTCATGATTATAATTCATGATTCTAATATTATTATTTACCATCTCCAATTGAATCTGATTTTCATTTCATTTAAATCAGAGAGATAGTTTGAGAATAAAGTTTCTTTGTTTTCATTATTATGGAGTAGAAAAAGTCTCGTGTAAGGTAAGATCAAAGAGAAAATCAGAATCCTCGGATTCTGATCTTTTGGCATCCATCTCCATCTCCATCATAGAAAACAAAGAATCGTTAACGAAAATAATCACGAATATTTAAGAAAAAAATACTTTAGTAAAAAAGATATGATTCTAAGAATAAATCTTAGAATTCAGTGTATCCAACATGAAACATAAAATTGTTGAATTCGATTTTCAATTTCAATTAGAGAAGAATCCTTCGTTTCTGATGCAAACGATCTGGGACGAAAGGATTCGAACCTCCGAGTAACGGGACCAAAACCCGTTGCCTTACCGCTTGGCCACGCCCCATTTTGATTTGGTCTAAGAAAAACTAAGCTAAATATTGGTTATTCGTCAATAACCAACCAAAAGAAATATAGGACATGTTGTCGCTGGGATTCAACACAATAGATATAGAATCAAAAAGATTAATTGATCATTACTTAGAATTCAATTAAGATATTGTATGAAAATAGAATTCCTTGTATTCTTATTTGATTGGATAATGTAAGGAAGGATTCTTGATTGGGGAGAAGTCAAAGAAAAATCAGAATTTCTTTCTTTTATCTGCTTTTTTATTTTCAAAAATCCCTCAGAAAAACAACTCAATCCAATCTGATAATTTCTTATCATTTCAATTTCATTTTAATCTTTAAGAACAAGAAAAGAATATTTGTTATGTTTAATATCTTTAGTTTAATCTGTATCTGTCTTAATTCTACCCCTTATTCGAGTAGTTTTTTCTTCGCCAAATTGCCCGAGGCTTATGCCTTTTTCAATCCAATCGTAGACGTTATGCCGATTATCCCTTTACTCTTTTTTCTCTTAGCCTTTGTTTGGCAAGCTGCTGTAAGTTTTCGATAAAAATGAAATCTCGATTCAATTCAGAATTTCTTCGATAAAAAAAAGATGAGATTTTTATTCTTAAAATCAATAAGATCAGAAATAAGATTCAGATAAGTCTGGAAATTAGGAACCCTCGATTCAAAAAGCGAAATTCTGATATTTTCTATTGTATATTATATTGAAATTGAATAAGGGAAGGGGGCGATGATCTTTAATCAGCTAATCAACTTATTTCTTCTTTTGTTCTGACCTTTCCTTTATAAGATTCCATACAATATCTAATTATAGATATGGATATGGCAAGAAATCTTTGGTAATGAAAAAATACGAATCTTATTACATTAGAATATTACATTAGAAAGAAATTCGTAAAAATAAATTGAAAAAAAAAAACTTCCTTCTTTTTTCATCTTTAGAGCGTCATATCAAAATAGTGTATAGTGTGTGTCGTAAAATAGGTGATCTATTTCCTTAAAAAAAAGATCTTATCTTGGAGATTTGTAATGCTTACTCTTAAACTATTCGTTTACACAGTAGTAATATTCTTTGTTTCTCTCTTCATCTTCGGATTCTTATCTAATGATCCGGGGCGTAATCCTGGGCGTGAAGAATAAAAAAAGAGATGAGATTCGTTTTTACTTTTTTTTTCATAGGTATTTCATAGGTAAATGTAGAAATAAATGGAATAGATGCTAGATAAAGATAAAAGATTCATAAAAGAAAAGAATCGAAATTTCTTCCGATTCTAAAATCTCAAGTTATCAGGGGGGTCGGAGAGAGAGGGATTCGAACCCTCGGTACGAATAATTCGTACAACGGATTAGCAATCCGACGCTTTAGTCCACTCAGCCATCTCTCCCCATTCCAAATTGGAAATTTCTCATGTGATTTCGCACGTGAAGTGAAGATTGAGAACAATTTTTATTTTCTTCGAAACAGATTTCTCCAATAGAAAGAATACCTTACTTCTTTTATTTTGTATTGTACAAAAGGTTCATTTCCCCGGCCTGGTTAAGTATAAGTACTGGCCGGGCCAGTACTTCTTTTGTTCCAACGAAGAAAAATTGTTATTGAAACAAGAAGAGTAATTTTCATTGCCATTCCTAATTCTTAGAAATTAGATAAGATTCTAATAGATAGATTATCTTAGAAATTATTTAAGAAATTATCTATATCTAGATTAATATAGAATATTCTATATATTCTATAATTCTATCTTAATATGAATATGATATATTCTATATTGAAATATGAAATATTCTATATTGAAATATGAAATTGAAATATAAAATGTTAGAGATTCTATATCTATTCTTAGTATCTTCTAAGTAATTCTAGTAAATTAGAGTCTAAATTAGAATATTTAGTCTTTATAGTAAAAGTGTTCTGTTCTAGTACTATCTAGTAATAGTATTAGAGTATAATAGTAATGTAATATAGTACTAATATTTTTCGTCTTTATTTTATTATTCTTAAGTATAAAGTATAAGATTCAGAAATTCATTAATGAAAAACGAATTTCATTCTAAATGAAAGTTGAAGTTCAGTATTATATTCATATTAATAATTCTAATTCACTTAAGAAATCTTAAGAAGAAGGAAGTATTAAGAAAGAAAATAAATAGATCTTAGAAATCTTATAAGAGAAAGAATCTCAAATAGAAAACACATATTTCTAAGATTTTCAATCTTTTACTTGTTCAAAGCAAAGGACAAGCTTGAAAGTTTGAGGCCCAATTTACCCGAATTCAGAAAATCTGGCGGTTCAAGTGAAGGGAGGTTTCAAAAAAAGAATACTTAAAACTTTAGTACACTATTTAAATTATTTAAATTTGACTAAACTTTTTGCTATTCACCTATTCTTTTTTTCAATCCCGCGCCGCAGCAGAACAAAATACGTGTTAATGCTGGAATTTTCATGATTCTGATGCTATCTTGACTACGTCTGATTACTTTGTTGGACAAATAGTCCATTCATATCCAATAATGAATATGTAGCGGGTATAGTTTAGTGGTAAAAGTGTGATTCGTTCTATTAACAACTTCAATAGTTAAGGGGTCTTTCCGTTTTTTTCATATTCCGATCAAAAACTTTATTTCTTAAAAAGATTTAATACTT